AAAAAGTATTTTGTTTTGGTTCGACCCGTAGTCACATATGAAATATCCGATGGGATAAATTTAGCAACACTTTTCCCTCGTGATATCTTGCAGGAAAAGGATAATGTCCAATTTAGAGTTGTCAATTATATCCTTTATGGAAATGGCAAGTCAATTCGAGGAATTTATCACACAAGTATTCAATTAGTTCGGACTTGCTTAGTATTGAATTGGGACCAAGAACAAAATGGTTCTATAGAAGAGGTTCATGCTTCCTTTGTTGAGGTAAGGGCAAATGATCTAATTCGCGATTTCATAAGAATTGAGTTAGTCAAGTCCACTATTTCGTATACCGGAAAAAGGTATGATAGGGCAAGTTCCGGATTGATTCCCGATAATGGATTAGATTGCACCAATATCAATCCTTTTTATTCCAAGGCGAAGATTCAATCACTTAGCCAACATCAAGGAACTATTGGTATGTTGTTGAATCGAAATAAGGAATGCCAATCTTTGCTAATTTTGTCATCATCCAATTGTTCTCGAATTGGTCCATTCAATAGTTCGAAATATAACAATGTGACAAAAGAATCGGATCCCCTAATTCCAATTAGGGATTATTTAGGTCCCTTAGGCGCTATTGTACCTAAAATATCGAATTTTTATTCATCTTACCATTTAATAACTCATAATCAGATCGTGTTAAAGAAATATTTGCTACTTGACAATTTGAAACAGATTTTCCAAGTACTTCAAGTACTTAAATACTGTTTAATAGATGAAAATAGGAGGATTTATAATCCCGATCTATGCAGTAACATCGTTTTGAACCCATTCCATTTGAATTGGTGCTTTCTCCATCATGATTATTGTGAAGAGACATCGATCAAAATTAGCCTTGGACAATTTATTTGTGAAAATGTATGTCTATTTAAATACGAACCACACGTAAAAAAATCTGGTCAAATTTTAATTGTTAATGTCGACTTTTTAGTTATAAGATCGGCTAAGTCTTATTTGGCTACTCCTGGAGCAACTGTTCATGGTCATTATGGGAAAATCCTTTACGAAGGAGATACATTAGTTACATTTATATATGAAAAATCGAGATCTGGTGACATAACGCAAGGTCTTCCAAAAGTAGAACAAATCTTAGAAGTGCGTTCGATTGATTCAATATCGATGAACCTCGAAAGGAGAGTTGAAGGTTGGAACGAGCGTATACCAAGAATTCTTGGGATCCCCTGGGGGTTTTTGATTGGAGCTGAGCTAACCATAGCCCAAAGTCGTATCTCTTTGGTTAATAAGATCCAAAAGGTTTATCGATCCCAGGGGGTACAGATCCATAATAGACATATAGAGATTATTGTACGTCAAGTAACATCAAAAGTGTTGGTTTCAGAAGATGGAATGTCTAATGTTTTTTCGCCTGGAGAATTAATCGGATTGTTGCGAGCGGAACGAGCAGGGCGCGCTTTGGACGAATCAATCTGTTATCGGGCAATCTCATTGGGAATAACAAGAGCGTCTCTGAATACTCAAAGTTTCATATCCGAAGCAAGTTTTCAAGAAACCGCTCGAGTTTTAGCAAAAGCTGCTCTACGAGGTCGTATTGATTGGTTGAAAGGCCTGAAAGAGAACGTTGTTCTGGGGGGGATTATACCTGTTGGTACCGGATTCCAAAAATTTGTGCACCGTTCAAGGCAAGACAAAAACATTTATTTGGAAATCAAAAGAAAAAATCTATTCGAGTTGGAAATGAGAGATATTTTGTTACACCATAGAGAATTATTTTGTTCTTACGCGACAAACAATTTCCATGAGACAAATTTACATGAGACATCAGAACAATCATTTATGCGATTTAATGATTCCTAAGAGCGGGTTCATTTTCACTTTAACTATCTTTTAACTATACTGGTCTGATTATTGATTTGGTAATAAATAAAATAAGTAATTAAAAAAAATTATGGTTTGTGCCGTGTATCAATGGTCAATCCCCGGTAGAAGGTTCCATCGGAACAATTATTTATTTCAAGGTACCTCGTCTCTTTGTTAATAATACGAAAAAGAAAAAACAAAAAGGAAGTGTGGGAAAAAATGACAAGAAGATATTGGAACATCAATTTGGAAGAGATGATGGAAGCAGGAGTTCATTTTGGTCATGGTACTAAGAAATGGAATCCTAGAATGGCCCCTTACATTTCTGCAAAGCGTAAAGGTATTCATATTACAAATCTCGCTAGAACTGCTCGTTTTTTATCAGAAGCCTGTGATTTAGTTTTTGATGCAGCAAGTAGGGGAAAAAACTTCTTAATCGTCGGTACCAAAAATAAAGCATCGGATTCAGTAGCATCAGCTGCAATAAGGGCTCGGTCTCATTTTATTAATCAAAAATGGCTCGGTGGTATGTTAACGAATTGGTCCACTACGGAAACGAGACTTTATAAGTTCAGGGACTTAAGAGCAGAAGAAAAGATGGGGAAACTCAACCGTCTCCCCAAAAGAGATGCAGCAATGTTGAAGAGAAAATTATCTACCTTGCAAACATATCTCGGTGGGATCAAATATATGACGGGATTGCCTGATATTGTGATCATCGTTGATCAGCAAGAAGAATATACGGCTCTTCGAGAATGTGCCATTTTGGGGATTCCAACGATTTGTTTAATCGATACAAATTGTGACCCAGATCTTGCAGATATTTCGATTCCAGCCAACGATGACGCTATAGCTTCAATTCGATTGATTCTTAACAAATTAGTATCCGCAATTTGTGAAGGTCGTTCTAGCTATATAAGAAATCGTTGATTATGATTAAGATTAAGAATAATAAAATTAGTTAATGTTAATTATTGGGCAACTCCATAGATTTATTGGATCGGTTACTTTTTTTTGAATTTTTAAAAATAGAAAAAAAAAAGAACTGGGGATATTGATATATATTATGATGTTATGTGATTTCTTGGTATCCTAAATATATGATTAATGATTCAAGTTGGTGAGTTGAGAAAGAAATGGTTGAATCAAACTAATTCCTTTTTTGAAGTTCAATTTCTATCAGAGGACAATATGAATGTTATACCATGTTACATTAAAACACTCAAGGGGTTATACGATATATCGGGTGTAGAAGTAGGCCAACATTTCTATTGGCAAATAGGAGGTTTACAAATCCATGCCCAAGTACTTATCACTTCTTGGGTCGTAATTGCTATCTTGTTAGGTTCAGCCATCATAGCTGTTCGGAATCCACAAACCATTCCGACCGACGGCCAGAATTTCTTTGAATATGTCCTTGAATTTATTCGAGACTTGAGCAAAACCCAGATTGGAGAAGAATATGGACCTTGGGTTCCTTTTATTGGAACTATGTTCCTATTTATTTTTGTTTCTAATTGGTCAGGTGCCCTTTTACCTTGGAAAATCATACAGTTACCTCATGGGGAGTTAGCTGCGCCCACGAATGATATAAATACTACTGTTGCTTTAGCTTTACCCACGTCAGTGGCATATTTTTATGCAGGTCTTACCAAAAAAGGGTTGGGTTATTTCGAGAAATACATCAAACCAACTCCAATACTTTTACCAATTAACATCCTAGAAGATTTCACAAAACCCTTATCTCTTAGTTTTCGACTTTTCGGGAATATATTGGCTGATGAATTAGTAGTTGTTGTTCTTGTTTCTTTAGTCCCTTCAGTAGTTCCTATACCTGTCATGTTTCTTGGATTATTTACAAGTGGTATTCAAGCTCTTATTTTTGCAACGTTAGCCGCGGCTTATATAGGTGAATCCATGGAGGGTCATCATTGACTAGTTTTCGAAATAGTCTTTTTTTTTAGCTTATCCCAATTCATGCATGGTTCAAGATAATCTGCTTGGTTGGAGAACATAATAGATATAAATACGTATGAATATATGACCTAGAGTCGTAGGAGAGAAGATGAACGATATTACGGAATTGTAAAAAAAAAAAGGGGATGGGTTGGGGAGGTCACACTAGATGTATGTAATGTCTATAAGTCTAGCCGCTTTTTGTGTGGGTTTCGAGGAATGATTCTATAATCCGATTCAATATAAAATGTGGCCAGTTTACGTTATGGAAGAAAGAAATGTATATGTAATATGTATATGTAATATTAGATATTCACTAGTTATATAGTCCTATCTATATATAAATAGAAGTCCTTATGCCTTACCTATATACTAACTAACTATATATATATCTAACTATATGCTATATATATGTAATATATATAGCAATATATATAGATAGCAATATATATAGCAAAATAAATAAAAAAAATATATATATATGTATTGATATACATATTGATATCGTTATATTGATATATTGATATCGTTGATATCGATCATATTGATATCCATTGCATATATTGATGATTGCATATATTGATGATTGCATATATTGATTTGATTGCAGTTTACTGCATTTAGATTAGATGGATTACAAGATAAGTCAAGTCCTTTCTTCTGTTTCATTTGTGATTGTGGATTGGATGAAAAAACAGATGAACTCAAGGATATAGAAGAGTAAAGAACGAAGGATGGAATGAAAGAATGGTTGGAAAGAAAGAAATGCAATAACTAGAGCCGTATGTATATGGATTTACAAAAACTTCATCATGGGTAGAAACAAAAAACGAGATATCGAAGTAGTTCTGACGATTCAGTAATATTATCATTAGTTTTTAGTTACTCCGACCCAATAGATCTTAATGATCAAACTTAATGATAAAATTAAGTAATAATTCATTGGTTGATTGTATCATTAACCATTTTTTTTTTTGTGCGAGGAACTTACCATGAATCCACTGATTTCTGCCGCTTCCGTTATTGCTGCTGGATTGGCTGTAGGACTTGCTTCTATTGGACCCGGAGTTGGTCAAGGTACTGCTGCAGGCCAAGCTGTAGAGGGTATTGCGAGACAACCAGAAGCAGAGGGTAAAATACGAGGTACTTTATTGCTTAGTCTAGCTTTTATGGAAGCTTTAACA